TATTGCATAAGTTTCCAATTCTAATTTGGATCAATGATTAGTTTTCTCTTTTCTCCCACCTTCAGAAGAATAAAGCATAGATATCTCCCGATATCGTTATAATTTTCTGAAAGGTAACTATCTCGGTTTCTTATTTCATATATGATATATGAGATTTCTATTTATATAGAATCTTTGAAAAAGACTTTCCTCCGTTAAGAAAAAAGGACTTACTATCTTTGGGATCTGATGCTACACCGCTGCTCAATACTTTAATAGATCGACTCTATTACATAAGTTGATTTCTCCCTTTTTTTTATCCCATATTATGACATAAGTAATAAGTAAGCAGTTCTTAACTGTATTTACCAAATAATAGCTTACGAATGGATCTTTACGGTGCTTTCTCTATCAATTTTACTCTTTATCCATAGAGTATAGTATATAGGCCATACCTATTTCTTCCGATTTTTTTGGTTCTCGCGAAGTATTTTTTCTTGCTACAGCTGATAAAAATCGTGACTTTGGACGATTCATATGTAGAAAGCCTATCTTTTTTCTAGTATTTACTAGACGATTAAATCTTTTTTTCTTTCTATAGTGAAGATAGTCGCACGTAATGACAGATCACGGCCATATTATTAAAAGCTTGTGGTAAAAATGGATTTCGTTCTAGTGCTCGGAAATAATATTCCAAAGCTTTTGTATGTTCTCCGTTGCTTGTGTGTATAAGACCTATGTTATAGAGTATATAACTTCGATCATAGGGATCAATTTCTGGTCGCGTAGCTTCATAATAATTCTGTAAAGCTTCTGCATAATTTCCTTCGGATTGAGCCGACATCCGTTACGGTCGTTCATTCTAGTAAAAGAATCTCCGTTCCAGAACCGTACGTGAGATTTTCATCTCATACGGCTCCTCCCTTCTGTGCATAATACTAAGAAGAAGAATTCATGTAATCAAAATTTCACTATTCTCATTATGAACTGACAGGAGCTGGTATTTTTACAAGAAATTTCTAGCCAGCCTTCCCACAAGAGGTTTTTTCTTAACACCAATCATATTCTTGCTAGATTGAAATGGTAACTCCAAAGATTTCTTTGTACTCAACGCTTACTATTTACAGGAATTAGTCACTTCAACGGTCTTTGATGGTTATACGGGTACCAAAAGTACGAATGAGATGGATCTTTGTTTTCCTAACCATTCTTTTTAGTCCCGATACCGATAAGGAAAAGGGTTATTTATAACAAAGTTTTTGTGTTGTTGATTCCTAGGTGTAGTGCTTTTTCCCCGATGCCACCTATTAGTACTCAATGAAGTAGTATTGACCTCCAATACAGAACCTATAGATGTAACCTTTCGCTCAATACTAAAATAGATAATTGAAGCATTTAAGGCTGCATCAATCGAGGATACACGACAGAAGGAATTGCTCTATCTCTAAACTTCACCTTCACCAAGCGTAGGTTTATTTCACTAATTTGTTTTTTTTTCTATTCCTAACTACATCCTTTTTCTCGTGGGTAAAAAAACAAGAAAAAATCAAATCGCACCATCTCTGTAATAGGTAAATGCCTTTTTTTCTCCTGAAGTTGTCGGAATTATTCGTAATAAAATATTGGCTACAATTGAAGAGGTCTTATCAATAAAATTTCCATTTATTCGAGATCTAGGCATAATTAGCAATTCATTCTATAATTCTTCTCATTCCCCTTCGGGGAAAACGATCCCACAAAAAAAGGAATTGTACAGTACAAAATAACATAAAAACAGACTAATTGGAAAAAAAAAATGTGGTGTCCCCCTTTTGAACAAAGATGAAATGAAATAGTTGAATCAGATTCTATTTCATTCCAATTTCGTAGTATACTAATGACTATTATTATTTCATCTAAGTTGAATAACCAAGTTCCCTATGGATTTTGATAACTCGAAAATTTTTGATTTGGTTATGATCCAAAAAGTAAAAGAATGGAATACTCATTCCATCCATGATAAAATTAAATTCAAATAAAGTAACCATCCTTTTTGTTTGCATAACGTGTATGTGCCACACCATACAATTGAAATAGAAAAGAAAGATTCATCGGACGATTCATGAATTCCATAGGTTAGCTGATGAAAGAAGTTGTTGATAAATAGGAAATTGAAAAAGAAACTTCTTCTTAGGGAACCATAAGACGGTCATACATGTACTACAATTAAGATGAAGGACTCGCTATTCATTCGGGTTTTGGTCAAGAATAACATTCTGTAGGAGAGATGGCCGAGTGGTTCAAGGCGTAGCATTGGAACTGCTATGTAAACTTTTGTTTACCGAGGGTTCGAATCCCTCTCTCTCCGTTTCTTTTCATTCATCAACGTTACCGACTACAATGTATCAAATCAAATAACAATTTATATCCTTATTCTAACGAACGGTAAGACCCTTATTTACTTATTTCATAGAAATTTTTTACCCCTAATTAATTCTTGTGATAGGTAAAAGAAAAATAGAAATATCGTATTGATATTGAAAATAAGAAAAAAATCAAAAGAATCCTATTGCCAATTCTTTTTTGATACGTGAATGAGATAGGGCACGAGGTACTCTATTTACTTCAGCGAAAGGAATCAAAATTGGTATGAACCTTGCTTTTTTATTTTCGTTAGAATCAAGTCTGACGGGAATAATATTCTACGACCAACAACTCATTTATTTTCAGACCGATCCATTTACTATCTATTATTTGATTTACAAATCCTTTATATTGTAAGGAGTCAATAGTCAAATGGTTTGGCAATTCCTCGTGGGGGGATGAAACAAGAGAATTTTGAATAAGAGCTTTTGATCTTTCTTTATCCTTCGTAGTAATAATATCTCGGGGTTTGCAACGAAAACTTGGTATATCCACTATACGACCATTAACTAAAATGTGTCTATGGTTAACTAATTGTCTGGCTCCAGGAATGGTCGAAGCCATACCTAATCGAAAAAGTATGTTATCCAAACGCATCTCAAGTAATTGTAGTAAAACCTGGCCTGTTGACCCTTTGGCTTTTCTAGCAATATGCACATATTTAAGTAATTGTCGCTCTGTCAGACCATAATGAAAACGCAATTTCTGTTTCTCTTCTAAACGAATACGATATTGTGATCTTTTTCCAGAGCGCAATTGGGTTTGAAGATCACTTCTGGATCTGGGTCTTTTACTAGTTAGTCCCGGTAAAGCCCCCAGTCGGCGTATTTTTTTGAAACGAGGTCCTCGGTAACGAGACATATAAAATATAAAGGCTCCTTTTTGATTCACTTTCATTTGACAAAAAAAATATAAATTCAGACTGAACTAAAGAATCAGCAAAGCAAAACTCAATTTACTAAAGTCCTACAAAACAGAATAAAATAAATTTTATCAATATTTGGATTTTTTGTATATATAGAAAATTCAAGCGAAGGTTACGTTTTCCAATTTCTTCTATAGAGATCTAATTGTTCTAGTCAACTTTTTTATTCATAGCTATAGCTGCAAGTTACCATGACATAATAGATAAGTGACCCGACATTTAGAGAAAGCGAGAGTAGAGATTTTCAATCATGAAAAGAAAAAAGAATTGATAAAGAAAAAGAGCCGGCTATCGGAATCGAACCGATGACCATCGCATTACAAATGCGATGCTCTAACCTCTGAGCTAAGCGGGCGCGGATATAAGAGCAATAGTTTATAGGAATACAGGAAACTATCGGATCTTAGCTATTACCTAGTGATTCTTCTTCTTTTTTTTTTTTTTCTTTCATTTATTGATATTCTTCTAGTTCTTAGTTATTAATTATCTATTTGAGATTCTATTTAGAAAATAGAAAAGAAAACTATTTAGATCTAGATAAATTAGATATATAAATAGAAATTCAATTCCATATTCATATATATGAATCTATGAAAAGAAAATATCAAGATATCAATGAAATTAGAATTCGAAATGAAAAAAAAAGAATGAATATGAATATCGACCGTTCCACTATTAAAAAATGCACTGTAAAAATTAAGGAGGAGGAAAGGCATATATATATGTGGGATATATCTATCTATATTGAATTGCGGATACATCAATGATAGAATCATTTTGTATTGAAACAAAAAAGGTTCATCCAATAGAGATGAAATGATAGAATATAGAGAATATAGAATAGAAGGTGGTCAAAAAAAGAAAATAGCAGCATACACTTTTTCGATATTTCGATATAGTAATCATTACCTAATGAATTCAATAGTGCCAATCTAACTGATATAACTGAAAGAGGTGGATGAAATTCCAACTGGATCCTTGTCTCAAAGGAAAGGGGATATGGCGAAATTGGTAGACGCTACGGACTTGATTGGATTGAGCCTTGGTATGGAAACCTGCTAAGTGGTAACTTCCAAATTCAGAGAAACCCTGGAACTAAAAATGGGCAATCCTGAGCCAAATCTTTGTTTTGAAAGAAGAAACGATGGAAAATGAGAAGAAAAAGGGATAGGTGCAGAGACTCAATGGAAGCTGTTCTAACGAATGAAATTGACTACGTTACGTACGTTACGTTAGTAGCTAAAATCTTTCTATCGAAATGACAAAAAGGATAACCTTATATACCTAATACGTACGTATACATACTGATATAGCAAACGATTAATCACAACCCAAATCTTCTATCGAATCCTATTCTGTATCTCTATATATGAAAATCTAAATATTCTATTTCTTCTTTCTTTATATTCTAGATTATTTCTATTCTAGAATATAGAATATTTAGATAGATTATTTAGATAATCTATTAGTCTAAGTATATATAGAAAGTCTAAAGAAAGAATATGAGATAAGGATCTATAGAAACCCTCTATTTATAGATTTCTATTCTTTATGAATTAGAATGATAGAGATCAAAAAATCTATGAAAAATGGAAGAGTTATTGTGAATCAACTCCAATTGAAGTTGAAAAAAGAATCGAATTCGAATATTCAGTGATAAAATGATTCATTCCAGAGTTTGATAGATCTTTTG